TTGATACGTCCATTGTAAGTGATAGTAGTGACGGTTACATTTCTAGGTACGTTTTTGATAAACGTAAAACTAGTAGTGAAGGTGGGGGGTCCAGTATACGAACCCGCGCTAAGAGTAGTGATTTAACTCTAAGAGAAAGGTCTAGTGATCTCGATGCAACTCAAAAATACAGGCATTTGTGGGTTCAATGCGAAAATTGTTATGGATTAAATTATAAGAAATTTTTGAAATCAAAAATGAATATTTGTGAACAGTGTGGATACCATTTGAAAATGAGTAGTTCAGAAAGAATCGAAGTTTCGATCGATCCCGGTACTTGGGACCCTATGGATGAAGACATGGTCTCTCTGGATCCCATTGGATTTCATTCGGAGGAGGAGCCTTATAAAGATCGGATTGATTCTTATCAAAGAAAGACAGGATTAACTGAGGCTGTTCAAACAGGCATAGGTCAACTAAATGGTATTCCCGTAGCAATTGGGGTTATGGATTTTCAGTTTATGGGGGGTAGTATGGGATCGGTAGTCGGGGAGAAAATCACCCGTTTGATTGAGTACGCTACCAATCAATTTCTACCTCTTATTATAGTGTGCGCTTCGGGGGGAGCGCGCATGCAAGAAGGGAGTTTGAGCCTGATGCAAATGGCTAAAATATCGTCTGCTTTATATGATTATCAATCAAATAAAAAGTTATTCTATGTATCAATCCTTACATCTCCTACTACTGGTGGGGTAACAGCTAGTTTTGGTATGTTGGGAGATATTATTATTGCCGAACCAAATTCCTACATTGCATTTGCGGGTAAAAGAGTAATTGAACAAACATTGAATAAAACAGTACCCGAAGGTTCACAAGCGGCTGAATATTTATTCCAGAAGGGCTTATTCGACCTAATCGTACCGCGTAATCTTTTGAAAAGCATTCTGAGTGAGTTATTTAAGCTCCACGCCTTCTTTCCTTTGAATTCCAATTCAATCAAGTAGAGTGCACTAAGTTCCATTTTTGTATTTGTAGGAAACAAGTAGTTAGCTTATCCGAATCTTAGCTTATCGGAATCAAAGTAACTAAAAAGGGAGTTTTCTTTGGCGACCTAAGATTAAGATCTAATTGTAGAAAAAATCAAAAGTTGCGGATAACGCTTTCTTTATTAAAATCGAAGACAAGAACAAAACACAAAGAAACGAAGAAAAATCAAATGGATTATCATATGTATCTTTCATGTAGACAGATGAATCAGTCCATTTATTTAGTTCTACATTCCTTGGACTTTTTACTTATTCTATATACTCACTTAGATACTAATATCTCTAATTAAAAATTTTCAAATTGAATTAATTAATAATAACTACGAATTAATAATAATTACAATTATTAATTATAATTAGTATAAATATAAAATATGATATTAAAAAAAAAGAACAGGTACAAATAATAAACCGAGGTACCCCATTTTATGACAACTTTCAATTTTCCCTCTATTTTTGTGCCTTTAGTAGGCCTAGTATTTCCGGCAATTGCAATGGCTTCTTTATTTCTTCATGTTCAAAAAAACAAGATTGTTTAGATCTGAGGGGACCCAATCTCATTCGTTTTTTTTTTTGAAACTTAAACTTGTAGCATAACATAGATATTTATTTCGGAAAATAAAATATGGTAGAACATATGATTTCTGCCGAACATAAAGGAAAAAGCTCTTATGCCTGCAGAAAATGATCTATAGGTAACTGAATTCTAGCCAGTTTCAAATAGATCAGGATCGCCGGATGCCTAAAATGTAAAGTGGGTCGATCTATATGTATATCAATATGTATATTGGGATTATACGAGGGGTATGTTATTATTTTAGATCTAAACAAATTTGATGAATTACCCCTAAAAGTTTCCATTAAACTAGTGCTAGTTCACACCAAACTAGTGCTAGTTAATCAAAGTTCATTCGGAAACAAAAAAAGTAAAGTCAAAATCATTTGGGGTATTCTCTCAATTTCAATAAAATGCAATCGGATGAAGTATGAGTTGGCGATCAGAACATATATGGATAGAACTTATAACGGGGTCTCGAAAACTAAGTAATTTTTGCTGGGCCCTTATCGTTTTTTTAGGTTCATTAGGATTCTTGTTGGTTGGAACTTCCAGTTTTCTTGGTAGAAATTTGATATCTTTTGTCCCGTCTCAGCAAATCATTTTTTTTCCACAGGGGATCGTGATGTCTTTCTACGGGATCGCGGGTCTCTTTATTAGTTCCTATTTGTGGTGCACAATCTCCTGGAATGTAGGTAGTGGTTATGATCGATTCGATAGAAAGGAAGGAATAGTGTGTATTTTTCGTTGGGGATTTCCTGGAAAAAATCGTCGCATATTCCTCCGATTCCTTATAAAAGATATTCAATCCGTTCGAATAGAAGTTAAAGAGGGTATTTATGCTCGTCCTGTCCTTTATATGGATATCAGAGGCCGGGGGGCTGTTCCGTTGACTCGTACTGATGAGAATTTGACTCCACGAGAAATTGAACAAAAAGCCGCGGAATTGGCCTATTTCTTGCGCGTACCAATTGAAGTATTTTAATTTTGATGGGCTGAAGAACGAATGCTTTCTCAGCAGGAGGAAAAAAACGCAATAATCCTTTTTTTTCTATAACTAAGTGATACTTTAGATGGAGATAAACAGATGCAGATAAACGATATCTTGTAAATTCTTTTTTTTCAATCGACTTTTTATCCTTTCATTTGTGTTCTTTACTACCCAATAAAGGGTTTTCTTAATAATGATAACTGGCCTGTTTCTGTCTTGTTTTGCCGCTCATTTTTTTGACCATCACAATATCTTTCTCTCAATTATTCTATTCTTGACTATGGGGAATCGTTGGACTTTTTTTCAAATATTGGATATTTTGATACAATCAGGGGTTCTTTCGTCTCACAATCTCAATAATATTCATTCCTTAAAGTACTTCTTTCGGCCATTCATTGAAAGGAGACACTTGTTTTGTTTGGAATTTGATGAATTGAGATATTTGGCACCACTATTTTGTATTATTTCTTCAGTCGAATTCGAGGTGGAGTCTTAGTCTATTTCTGTATTCTTTCTAGATTCAAAATAAAATCACAAATAAAATAGATTCATAGGTTTGATGCCTTGTCTACAACTCATGTTTGAAAGATTCGATCATATAAAGTCGACAAATGGGGTGGGTTAATTTTTAATTAACAGGCGAAAAATGGAAAAAAAGAAAGCATTCACTCCTCTTTTGTATCTTGCATCTATAGTATTTCTGCCCTGGTGGATTTCTCTCTCATTTACTAAAAGTATGGAATCTTGGGTTATTAATTGGGCGAATATCGGCCAATCCGAAATTTTTTTGAATGATATTCAAGAAAAAAGTATTCTAGCAAAGTTCATAGAATTAGATGAAATCCTCCTCTTGGAAGAAATGATCAAGGAATACTCGGAGACATATTTACAAAAGTTTATTATAGGAATTCACAAAGAAACGATCCAATTAATCAAGATACACAATGAGGATCGTATCCATACAATTTTACACTTCTCGACAAATATAATCTGTTTTGTTATTCTAAGTGGTTATTCGATTTTAGTTAATGAAGAACTTGTTATTCTCAACTCGTGGGCTCAGGAATTCCTATATAACTTAAGTGATACAGTAAAAGCCTTTTCGATTCTTTTATTAACCGATTTATGTATCGGATTTCATTCACCCCACGGCTGGGAACTAATGATTGGTTCTGTGTACAAAGATTTTGGATTTGGTCATAATGATCAAATTATATCTGGTCTTGTTTCTACTTTTCCGGTTATTCTCGATACTATTTTTAAATATTGGATTTTTCATTATTTAAATCGTGTATCTCCATCACTTGTAGTTATTTATCATTCAATGAATGATTGATAAATGATCCACCAATATTAATCCAATTAGAACGTTTCTTACTTTGTAGTTTTACATAAGTATTAAAAACATTCTATCCGGGGGTTTTCATACTATTTTTATACTTATACTATAGTATTCCAGTAAATCCAATAAGTAGCAGAATCGTGGATAGGAAACTATACTAGCGACCTACCCAATTTATTGTAGAAATTTTCAGACCAATGATTAGACCATGCAAACTAGAAATACTTTTTCTTGGATAAAGGAACATATTACTCGATCTATTTCCGTATCGCTCATGATATATATCATAACTCGGGCACCCGTTTCAAGTGCATATCCCATTTTTGCACAGCAGGGTTATGAAAATCCACGAGAAGCGACTGGGCGTATTGTATGTGCCAATTGTCATTTAGCTAATAAGCCTGTGGATATTGAGGTTCCACAAGCAGTACTTCCTGATACTGTATTTGAAGCAGTTGTTCGAATTCCTTATGATAAGCAAGTGAAACAAGTCCTTGCTAACGGTAAGAAGGGGGGTTTGAATGTGGGGGCTGTTCTTATTTTACCGGAGGGGTTTGAATTAGCCCCTTCCGATCGTATTTCTCCCGAGATGAAAGAAAAGATAGGAAATTTGTCTTTTCAGAGCTACCGCCCTAATAAAAAAAATATTCTTGTAATAGGGCCTGTCCCCGGCCAGAAATATAGTGAAATCACCTTTCCTATTCTTTCCCCCGACCCCGCTACTAAGAAAGATGTTCACTTCTTAAAATATCCTATATATGTAGGAGGAAATAGGGGAAGGGGTCAGATTTATCCCGACGGAAGCAAGAGTAACAATACAGTTTATAATGCTACAGGAACGGGCATAGTAAGCAAAATCATACGAAAAGAAAAAGGGGGATATGAAATAATCATAACAGACCCATCGGATGGACGTCAAGTGGTTGATATTATCCCTCCAGGACCAGAAATTCTTGTTTCAGAGGGTGAATCCATCAAATTTGATCAACCATTAACGAGTAATCCTAATGTGGGTGGATTTGGTCAGGGAGATGCCGAAATAGTACTTCAAGATCCATTACGTGTCCAAGGTCTTTTGGTCTTCTT